GCAAATCATTTCGATACTAATCTTACTCTAGAAAAAGAAAATTTCAAGCAAAAAAAAGACTCTTAATGCTCCGGGCGAAAAGATGAAATCTTGGATTTTTGCGCATATCCCAATCCTTATTGATTATTTCATCACAGTTAAAATTTTCTTTTTTTTACTTTTTTTATAAGTTCATTGAAGAAGTTTTATTTACTCAGTAAGTTACTCCCACCCCTTTTTTTGTTTGTCCACTACTTCTTATGAATCGAAACAAACTAGTTCCGATAGAACTGGAAAATCAAATAAATAGTAATCTTTGACGAACAGGATCAAGAATCATTATTATTTCCACACAAGAAAAGGAATTTTCCACCCTTTTCTTGTGTGGAAGATTAGGAAGACGAGTAATCCCTCCTAGAATCATTTGTTCCTTTCATTTATCCGCGTGTATTCTCCTCCTACTTATGCCTATTATCTATTAGAATTCGATTCTATTAGGTACAAAAAAACTATTGATGCATTACATGGCATTTACAATCTGCCAATGGGAGGCCTAACATAGTCACAACACTCCCATTTTGATTGAAAAAAAGAAGGGGGGATCAAGTAGTCTTCTTCGCAATATACATACTATTGCTAGGAATGGGATACAAGCAATTTCCGGCATCTCGCAGAAAAACAGTATAAACAAAGCAAGCAAAACATTTTCCATGATTTTTTTGAATCATACATAATTGCATCGATCACAACAATTCGGCTCTTTTTACCAACTTGATGAATCCGTGGATCTAGAAATTCATTTCGGACAATTGAACCTTCTCAAACTGTTTCTTTTTTAGAACCAAAAAGATTTGTGCCAGAATAACAGATGCCAAGAAGAACAACAAACCTTGGACACGTAATGGATCTTGAAGTACTATTTCTGCATCTCCCTGACCAAATCCACCCACATTGGGATTACTCGTTAATGGTTGATCAAGCTTGATAGATTCACCCTCTGAAACAAGAAGTTCTGGTCCTGGAGGTATAATATCAACCACTTGGTGTCCATCCGATGCGTCAGCTATGGTTATTTCATACCCCCCTTTTTCTTTACGTACTATTCTGCTTACTATACCTGCTGCTGTAGCATTATAGACTGTATTGTTACTCTTGTTCCCATCGGGATAAATCTGACCTCTTCCCCTGTTCCCACCTACATATATGGGATACTTTAAGAAGTGAACGTCTTTCTTAGTAGCAGGGTCCGGGGAAAGAATGGGAAAGACGATTTCACTATATTTCTGACCAGGAACAGGACCTACCACAAGAATATTTCTTTTAGTGGGGCGATAACTCTGAAAAGACAGATTGCCTATCTTTTCTTTCATCTCGGGAGAAATACGATCGGGGGGAGCTAATTCGAATCCCTCGGGTAAAATAAGAACAGCCCCCACATTCAAAGCCCCCTTTTTCCCATTAGCAAGAACTTGTTTCAGTTGCATATCATAAGGGATTCTAACAACTGCTTCAAATACAGTATCAGGAAGCACAGCTTGTGGAACCTCAATATCCACGGGCTTATTAGCTAAATGGCAATTGGCGCATACAATACGCCCAGTTGCTTCTCGTGGATTTTCATAACCCTGCTGCGCAAAAATGGGATATGCATTTGAAATAGATGTCCGAGTTATGACATATATCATGATCGATACGTAAATGAATCGAGTCATCTGTTCCTTTACCCAAGAAAAGGTATTTCTATTTTGCATGGTCCAATTATTGATCCCGGAAATTTCTACAATAAATTAGGTAGGTAGCTAGTATAGTTCCCTATCCACGATTCTGCCATTGTACTGGAGGGGGAATCCCTTAGACGGGTAGAAGTATAAAGAGTGAGTCAGATTAAAAATGGTTTGTTTATGTACGAAGTAACATTCGGATTTGATTGATATCGGCAGATCAAATGAGTTCTTCATTCATTCATTGAATGATAAACCACTACAAGTGAAGGAGATACACGATTTAAATAATGGAAGATCCAATATTTCAAAATTGTATCTAGAATGACTGGAAAAGTGGAAACAAGACCAGATATAATTTGATTATTATGAGCAAATCCAAAATCTTTGTAGACCGAACCAATCATTAGTTCCCAACCATGGGGCGAGTGGAATCCGATACATAAATCAGTTAATAAAAGAATAGAAAAAGCTTTTATTGTGTCGCTTAAGTTATAGAGGAATTCCTGAACCCAAGAATTAAGAATGACAAGTTCTTCATTACCCAGAATAGAATAACCACTTAGAATAGCAAAACAGATTATATTTGTCGAGAAATGCAAAATTATATGGATATGATCTTCATTGTGCATTTTGACCAATTGTATTGTTTCTTTGTGGATTCCTATACGAAGCTTTTGTATCTGTGTCTCCGGGTACTCCTTTATCATTTCGTCCAACAGGAATAGTTGTTCTAATTCTATGAATCTTTCTAGAACGTTCTTCTCTTGAATATCATTCAAAAAAGTTTCGGATTGCCTTGTATTCCACCAATTAGTAACTAAAGGTTCCAGACTTTTATTAAATGAGAGAGAGATCCACCAGGGCAAAAAGACTATAGATGCAAGATATGGGAGGGGAGTCAATGCTTTCTTTTTTGGCACTTTTAATCTGTTCTGTAAATTGTTAATGAAACTGCTTCATTCGCCGACTCTATCTGATCCGATATTTCTATGAAGCATGAGTTCTATAACAAGGTATGGAACCTATGGATCGGATCTATTCCTTCTTTTTTTTTTGAATTGTTTAGTCCTTGGATCTAGAAAGAATATAGAAATAGAATAAAGGTCCGTTTCGAATGAAGAAATAATCAAGTTCCCAGATATCTCAATTGGTCAAATTCGAACCAATTGTATCTTCATTTGTTCCTTTCGATGAATGCCCGAAAAACCACTTGAAGTAATGAATATTATTCGGATTTCGAGACGAAAGAACTCCCCCTGGATCAATCAATTATTTCGAAATGTTTCACTGGCTACCCACAGCCCAGGAATAATTGAGGGGATATTTCTGAAGAATATTGATGATGAAATCCGAAATGGGTGGCAAAACAAGGGAGAAATTGAATAGTTATGAGAGATCCAATCGTTTGGTCATCAAGGAGCAAAAGAAAGGATAAAAAAAAAGAAACATCGATTGATGAAAGAGAGATAATTTACGAGATACGATCCATCTGTATCTAACGTATCAATTCAAAATATTGGTCCTAAAAAGATGAATTCTGTACTGTATTCCGAAATGTTCTGATATGTGTGATGAATACATACTTATTAGATTTGTTACTAGTATGAAAGAATTGAGTTTAGTTCCATATGTAAAAAAAAGAGTTTTTGTTTTGGTGGATAAAAATAGCTTCTTATTATGGTTGTTCCGTATTCGTCCGCCTGCTTTATTCTATGGGCCACAACACAACGGTATTACCAACGGAACGGGGGAAATAGAATCGAACATGTTTTGCTCGAATAAACGTTCCGAAGAAACTTCAGTTATATTAAAAAGGGGATTCCTGAGTTCCTTCCCTCATGCGGAGAAAGCATTCATTCTTCAGTTCATTTCAAAATACTTCAATTGGTACGCGCAAGAAATAGGCCGATTCAGCAGCTTTTTGTTCAATTTCTCGTGGAGTAAAATTCTCATCGGTACGAGTCAAGGGAATGGCTCCCTGGCCTCTGATTTCCATATAAAGGACACGACGAGGATAAAGACCCTCTTTAACTTCCATTCTGATTGACTGGATATCTCTCATAAGGAATCGAAGGAAGATGCGACGATTTATTCCAGGAAATCCCCAACGAAAAATACACACTATTCCTTCTTTTCTATCAAAAAGATCATAACCACTACCTACATTCCACGAAATTGTGCACCACAAATAGGAACTAATGAACAGACCGGCGATCCCATAGAAAGACATCACGATTCCTTGGGGAAAAAAAAGGATTTCCTGAGAGGGAAATACGGATATCAGATTTCTACCAAGATAACTGGAAGTTCCAACCAATAAGAATCCTAGTGAACCTAAAAAAAGGATACAGGCCCAGCAGAAATTACTTGTTTTTCGAGACCCCGTTACAAGTTCTATCCATATACGTTCGGATTGCCAGTTCATACTCGATCCAGTTGCATTCTATTGCAATTGAGATAATAGAATAAGCCAAATGAATTTGACTTTACTTTTTTTTGTTTTGATCCCGAAGTAACTCTCATCAACTAGCACTATTATGATGTAAACCATTAGGAGTAATTCATCGAATTGGTTAGATATAAAATAATAACATCCCCTTCATATGATCCCACTATGTATATCTACATACATATAGATACATTGACTTTCTATTTCAGATATTCGCTGATCTATTTGAAAACAAAAACAGCTATACCCACATATAATATACATGCATTTATCCATATATCATGGATCTGCATGCATAACAATAACAGCTTTTTTATTTGTGCTCGGAGGGAGTCACATGTCGTACCGTACCCTATTCCACTAAAAGATATCTGTATTATGATCCAAGTCCAAGTGTTAAAATAAATTGATGAGATTTGATCCCATCGGATCTAAACAATCTTGTTTTTTTGAACATGAAGAGATAAAGAAGCCATTGCAATTGCCGGAAATACTAGGCCCACTAAAGGCACAAAAATAGAGGGTAAATTGAAATCTGTCATAGAATAGGTGCCTCGATTTAATATTTGTACTTGTTAGAAATATATCTTATGATAAGTATATTTATTATAAGTATATAATAAGTGCAAGGAATGTAGAACTAAATAAGTGTACCTATTCATCTTTCTACACAAAATAGATGTATGATAATCCGCTTTTTTATTCTTGTTCTCCCGTCCTTATCTTATAATAAAGAGTTTCTTACGAGTTCCCTAAGGATTCGTTAGAATCCGATCCAACAGGGATTCTAGTAAAAAAAAGGAGGTTCTCGGGAGATATAGATATAGAAATATGCAACATTTCTATTA